ATCATGTTATGGATGCCCAATTTAATCGATTTCAATTGATCCCTCGTTACGATTCCTGCTCATAAGATAAGTAATAGAATAGGTAGGGATGACAGGATTTGAACCCGTGACATTTTGTACCCAAAACAAACGCGCTACCAAGCTGCGCTACATCCCTTTCAATTGGGTTACAGTGTCATTGTAGAGAATACCCGTATTGTTTTCCACATCTTTATTTACTCCATTTCTATACAAAAATTATCTTGTCATTTCTTCTTTTTGATCTCATATCATAGAACATATAATTAATTATTAATTAATTATAATAAACTACTTATATGCGTTACGTATAATGAAACCCGCTGTAAAAAAAATGAATATTTTGGGGAAATGCCGGTACAGAAAAGGGCACGTTTTTTTTAAGAAAAGGAATATTCTACTGAATCGTTGTACATTTCAATTTGAATTAGGGATTCCGCGGACAAATACAAGCGATCATTAACTCCATATATGTCTGATCATATATGTATTACAAATTCCAATAAAGAAGGAGGATTTCAAATAAAATGCGAGATCTAAAAACATATCTCTCCGTGGCGCCGGTAGTAAGTACTATATGGTTCGGGTTTTTAGCAGGTCTATTGATAGAGATCAATCGTTTATTTCCGGATGCGCTGATATTCCCCTTTTTTCCATTCTAGTTAGTAACATAGGAAGTGGTGAAGAAGATTAGGGATTTAATAAAATCTCTGTGACTAATCCCTCCCCTTCCCATCTTTTAATTTTAGAATTTTAAAAATTCGAATAAGTTCGAAAAGAGAAAGAATAAAAGTGGATTCAAATTCAGTGAAACTCGGAACTCGGGCCTCAGGCCCGAGGCTCGAATTAAAATAAAATTTTTAATTTAAATTATTTAAATTAAAATAATTAAAAAGAGAATGAGAACGGAAATGGAAATTGATGGATAGGTCAACAATATCATACAAAATACTTAAATGAAAGACGAAACGCTATATTGGGATTAGAAATGTAGTTAGAAATCATTGTATTACTTATTATTACTATCTTGATTGCAACGAAATTTTTCATAATTTTATTTCGAGTTAGCAACTTCTATTTTTTTTTTTTCGTTCCTTTTTTCTCTTTGGATCGCAAAATAGAATAGTTGAGTGAATCAAAAATACAAAGGGGGTTCATGGCCAAGGGGAAAGATGTTCGAGTAACAGTTATTTTGGAATGTACCAATTGTGCTGTTCGAAATGATGCTAATAAGGAATCAAAGAGGGTTGGTATTTCCAGATATATTACTCAAAAGAATCGACACAATACGCCTAGCCGATTGGAATTGAGAAAATTCTGTCCCTTTTGTTACAAATATACAATTCATGGGGAGATAAAGAAATAGATGGAACCGATTACACGTATGTATTGTATGTCATCCTTCCAAGGAAGATGAAAAATGTCATATACCATATATTATATATAACATATATTTAAAGATAAACAAACCAAAAAGAAATCCCCGACAAAATTAGGATTTTCGGGATAAGGAATAAACAAATCATGGATAAATCCAAGCGACTCTATTTTAAATCCAAGCGATCTTTTCGTAGGCGTTTGCCCCCGATTGGGTCGGGGGATCGAATTGATTATAGAAACATGAGTTTAATTAGTCGATTTATTAGTGAACAAGGAAAGATATTATCTAGACGGGTGAATAGATTAAACTTAAAACAACAACGATTAATTACTATTGCTATCAAGCAAGCTCGTATTTTATCTTTGTTACCCTTTCTTAATAATGAGAAACAATTTGAAAGAGGTGAGTCGGCTGCTAGAACTGCGGGTCTTAGAATCAAAAAGGGGGATAGGCTTACTCTTCACTTGAATCAAAATTCCAATACGAATTCAAAGGCGGATTGATGTTTTGTTCGAAAAATTCGCGAATTAAGATGTGAGTGTCGTGTCATAAGAAAAAAAGGATCGGGGAAAAAGAATAAATCTTTTTTTATTGAACGTCTTGTTTGTTCATTTTGACGACTTTATCATATTATTTGATTATATTTTATCATACTAATTTCTATTCTACCTTCCCGGAGTTAATTTTACAGCGCACTCCATTAAAATTTAAAACATTCCTATGGAGTCCTTCCAATCTACTTATTTTATAATCTCAGTGGAAATCATAGAAAGACAATTTCTATTTAATATAGCTATTTGCGCAAGTATTTTACGATTAAGAAGCAACTGCTTCTTGTACAGATTGTGTATGAAAATATTATAACTATAGTATACTAAATTCCCTCGAATTGCTGCATTTATCCGAGTGATCCACAAACGGCGAAAATATCTCTTTTGCCTACCTCTATCCCGATAAGCCGAAAACAAAGCTCTTATTTTCTGTTGAGTAATAGTTCGAGTAAGTCTTGAATGAGCCCCTCGAAAGCTTGATGCAAATAAACGAATTTTTGTTCTACGTCTCCGAGCTATACATCCTCGTTTAATTCTGGTCATTGAATAAATGAAACTTTGATAAATAACTAATTGATTTCTTTTCTTTCAGTTATTCCCTTCCCCTTTACTAGTTTGTTAATAACAAAACGGATCCTTCCAATATATAAAATAAAAACTCCAACGGCTTTTGCTACTATAACCTTCCCGCCCACGATTTTTTCTTTTTTTTTATAGGCATTTTACCTCGAAATAAGAAATAATATTGATATTGATACTAGATATTAAAAAAAGCATATTAATATTAAATAAAAACAAAAAGTAGTAAATATAAAATAGAAATGAATAAAAAAAAAAATAGTGGGTTCCATCGTTTCTATGGTTACTTCTTAAACGGCGAGATCCCTTCTATACACCGGAGCCCCTTCTTTTCTTTCATTTAATCAATGCTATTGTTAACTTGTACAGTTCACACTTTTTGGCTCTACCCATGAATTATTCAGTAATCCGTCTTTCACAACGAGATCCACTTATACAGTAACGGTATTTAATTATGAAGATTAACTGTGTAGCTGACCCTCTTAGTCCGTTGTTGAAAGAGTAAGGGCGTAATCTTTCTTGCCTTTAAATGGGATTCCCCCCGCTTAATGGATAAACATTTGCTACCAATGGGAAATTCTTTCTCATCTTAAATTGAAAATGGAGACGATTGGATTTACACCACTAGAAACCATAAATTTTGATACACAATAGAAGGGTATGATAGATACTTTTTAGATAGTGAATGGAGTTCTTCCGTTTTATTTTATCTTATTTACTGTTACTGATCACTGATACTGGAAAAATGGGTTCTTTTCTTTTGCCCCAGTCCATGCTCTGAACGAGTCACACATACACCCTAGTACATGTTCCTCGTCGCTGAGGGCATCCCCCAAGGGCGGGGGATTTCGTAACATTTCTGATTGGCTGTCTCGTCTTTCTAATAAGTTGTTTAATAGTTGGCATGTTGACTCGTATACATAATGAGCTGGTTTAGATCGATCCTAACCGGCCGATTAGGAATTACTTCTATAGTAATAAATTAATTAATAGAATACTCTATCAAACCCAGTAAGAAGATAAAATTTCAAATGGCGTATTTGTATTTGCGCGAAATCCCTGTTATTTTTTATTCTACCCCTACATGATCAACAATTCCATGAGCTTGGGCTTCTGTTGCTGACATAAAAACATCTCTTTCCATGTCTTCGGATACAACCCATAGAGGTGTGCCTGTTCTTTGTACATAAACCCTTGTAATGGTTTCGCGCAGCTTCATCATTTCTTCCGCTTCCAGGATAAATTCTCCTGCGGGTGCCTCATAAAAAGAACTAGCAGGTTGATGGATCATTACCCTGATTATATAACCTAATAAATGGTTCTTCTATCTCGAAGAGAAATCAAAGAGAATAAATTAAATAACGAGTAATGATATGAAAACCAAAAGATAGAATTGAACAACCGTACAGGCATCTTTTGCGCATTGCATACGGCTATACAATGGAATTTACTTTATAACCTCCATTCCATTGAAGAAGTATAAAATCAAATTCAAATATTCAAATATAAGGCCTATCAGACCCCGATCGGTAAATAATCCAATAACCATCCTTCATTTTATTTTGGAGTAGTTAAAACATACTATGATGGTTCCGTTGCTTTATATATTTATTTAGTCTGTTATTAAGCAATCCCAAAGTTTCTTTTTTTTGTATTCTTTCCTAAGATAAATATTGTTATTATCCCTCTGGTGTGAAAACAAAAAAGTTTGTGACGCTGCAATAGGCTTCCGATAAATCAGATAAAATCGGAAATGCCCTTTATCTCATACTATTCGCTCGATATATAATCTAATGATTTATTTTTGAAAAAAAAAAAAACAAAAATAAAAAAAAAAAGGTTTCTCATATCGAATTCAAAATGCCATGCTATTATTACTTAATAGTCATATTTCATATGGCGAAGGCATAGTCTTCTTTTTTCTCTCAAATACAAAACTCATTGGCGCCGAGCATGAGGGAATGCTAGACGTTTGGTAATTTCTCCTCCGACCAGAAGAAAAGATCCTATTGAAGCGGCCAATCCCATGCATATTGTCTGTACATCTGGTTGTACAAATTGCATAGTATCATAAATAGCTACTCCGGGTATTACCCACCCCCCGGGAGAGTTTATAAACAAATACAGATCTTTGCTATCATCCTCTAGACTGAGATATACCATAAGACCAATAATTTGATTCGAGAGATCGCTATCAACCTCTTGGCCTAAAAAAAGTAATCTTGCTCGATAAAGTCGGTTGATTAGGATATAATTGTATCCTTAGGAACCGTACGCGCACCTTTTGATGCATACGGTTTACCAAAAATCGCGCAAAAAAAAAGAATCAATGTGTAGATTGCAGCCCTCATTCTTTTTTATTTTCATAGGGGGCTCTTTCTAACTTCTAACAAAGGGCTTTTTTTCTTCCATTTTTCAAGAAGTATTTGTTTTGGCCTGTTTACTTTACCTATATATAAATAAAATATATATATAAATAATTTACTAAACTTATCGAATGAACTTCTCATTGATGTATTGTTTCATCGAGATCGAATCCAAATAACGATGCCATTTTCTTGTTCCTGAATGGGCTTTTTCAATTTTTTTAGGTTTATGCTCTACTCCGAGTAAAGATAGGCCCGATTTTTATTTGCACATATAGGGCAAATGTCCCAATACCACGTCTTTTTGCTATGGCTTTTTTTATTTTTCAATTTCATTTATTTCATGTCTTCCACTAAATATTCAATGTATTCATTATATTACTCGATTGATTAAACAGTTTGAGATCGCTCCTGTTTATAAATAGAATATTATAAAAGTAGTAATCTTAGATATATTACCAATTGGGTTTTTTCTAAACGGAGCCTGGATACTTCATTTTTTTGGTCCAGTCGAGCCAACCATAAATTATTCTAATTGATAATATTAATCTGATACCCCTACAAAAAATAAATAGGATTAAATTGTATTTCACGCTCCAAACTTTTGATAATTCAATCAATCTTTTTTGGGCGAAAGAGGGGATATCTCGATCAGGGGAGAGAATGGGGAAATTCCATGTGACCCAATATATCTGACAAGTCGCACTATATGTCAACCCACGATGCATCTTCCTCTCCAGGACTTCGAAAAGGTACTTTTGGAACACCAATAGGCATAAAATGAAAGAAAAAAAATTAAGTACTATATCTTACTTTGATGTGGAAGCGTAACAACGGGTTTATTGTCTTAATAAGATTAGCCTTTATCATAGTTTATCCATAAATTGAATAAGTTCATAACAATAACATAAAAAAAAGAAAACCGAATGATTATGACTAAAGGAAAATTTTTACGAAACGAATGGGTCTTTGGAATGATATGAACAAATGGGTATGTCTTTACTCAGAGAAAATTAAAGTGGGATCAATCCCCTCTACCATTGCGTATTGGTGCTTATCGGGTATAGAATAGATCTGCTTATTTTTGTTCCTACAAATGGAATTCGTCTATTATTACTATCTATTATTATTATTACTAAAAGAATAGAACAAATATTAATTCTTTCCTCGAGAAAATCTACCGAAAGAGTGGGTCCAGAGCATAGTTTTTTTACTTTTTACAATGCAATAAAGTTACATAGTGTCTATTATTCGTTGATTAAAGGGGTATTTCCATGGGTTTGCCTTGGTATCGTGTTCATACCGTCGTATTGAATGATCCGGGTCGTTTGATTTCTGTTCATATAATGCATACAGCTCTAGTTGCTGGTTGGGCCGGTTCGATGGCTCTATACGAACTAGCGGTTTTTGATCCCTCTGACCCCGTTCTTGATCCAATGTGGAGACAGGGTATGTTTGTTATACCCTTCATGACTCGTTTAGGAATAACCAATTCATGGGGCGGTTGGAGTATCACAGGAGGTACTATAACGAATCCGGGTATTTGGAGTTACGAAGGTGTGGCCGGGGCACATATTGTGTTTTCTGGCTTATGCTTTTTGGCAGCTATTTGGCATTGGGTGTACTGGGATCTAGAAATATTTTCTGATGAACGTACAGGAAAACCTTCTTTAGATTTACCTAAGATTTTTGGAATTCATTTATTTCTTTCAGGGTTGGCTTGTTTTGGGTTTGGCGCATTTCATGTAACGGGGTTGTATGGTCCTGGAATATGGGTGTCCGATCCTTATGGACTAACCGGAAGGGTACAATCTGTAAATCCAGCGTGGGGTGTGGAAGGTTTCGATCCTTTTGTTCCGGGAGGAATAGCCTCTCATCATATTGCAGCGGGGACATTGGGCATATTAGCCGGCCTATTCCATCTTAGTGTCCGTCCGCCCCAACGTCTATACAAAGGATTACGCATGGGAAATATTGAAACCGTCCTTTCCAGCAGTATCGCTGCTGTCTTTTTTGCCGCTTTTGTTGTTGCTGGAACTATGTGGTATGGTTCAGCAACTACCCCGATTGAATTATTTGGTCCCACTCGTTATCAATGGGATCAGGGATACTTCCAGCAAGAAATATATCGAAGAGTTAGCGCTGGGATAGCCGAAAATCAAAGTTTATCAGAGGCTTGGTCTAAAATTCCTGAAAAATTGGCTTTTTATGATTACATCGGTAATAATCCGGCAAAAGGGGGATTATTCAGAGCGGGCTCAATGGACAACGGGGATGGAATAGCTGTTGGGTGGTTAGGACACCCTATTTTTAGAGATAAGGAAGGGCGTGAACTTTTTGTACGTCGTATGCCCACTTTTTTTGAAACATTTCCGGTTGTTTTGGTAGACGGAGACGGTATTGTTAGAGCCGATGTTCCGTTTCGAAGGGCAGAGTCGAAGTATAGTGTCGAACAAGTAGGTGTAACTGTGGAGTTCTATGGTGGCGAACTGAATGGAGTCAGTTATAGTGATCCTGCTACTGTGAAAAAATATGCTCGACGCGCTCAATTGGGCGAAATTTTTGAATTAGATCGTGCTACTTTGAAATCCGATGGTGTTTTTCGTAGCAGTCCAAGGGGTTGGTTTACTTTTGGCCATGCTTCATTTGCTCTGCTCTTCTTCTTCGGACATATTTGGCATGGCGCTAGAACCTTGTTCCGAGATGTTTTTGCCGGTATTGACCCAGATTTAGATGCTCAAGTAGAATTTGGAACATTCCAAAAACTTGGGGATCCGACTACAAGACGACAAGTAGTCTGATACAAGATTGATTTCTTACTTTTATTTTTGTGATTTAACATAGACAGGGAGCCGGATAAATCTTGATTTGAATCGCTGCCTTTGCCCTTTCTTTGACTCTTTCTCTTTAGTTATCCGGGAGACGACCCAAAATAAACAGGCATGGAAGCTATAATTGTAAACCACAATCGAATCTATGGAAGCATTGGTTTATACATTCCTCTTAGTCTCGACTCTGGGAATAATATTTTTCGCCATCTTTTTTCGGGAACCACCTAAAGTTCCAACTAAAAAGATGAAATGATTTTTTATTATCTCGATTGAAGTAATGAGCCTCCCAATATTGGGAGGCTCATTACTTCAACTAGTCTCCGTGTTCCTCGAATGGATCTCTTAGTTGTTGAGAGGGTTGCCCAAAAGCAGTATATAAGGCGTACCCAGTAAAACTTACAAGTAAACCAGATATAGAGATGGCAACTAAGGTTGCTGTTTCCATTATTATATAATTTTAAGACCACAATGGATCTATGCTAAGATCATTTATTTACAATATAATGGTATACAAAGTCAACGGCTCTCACTGAATACAAAATAGGATTTATGGCTACACAAACCGTTGAGAATAGTTCTAGATCTGGTCCAAGACGAACCATTGTAGGGGATTTATTGAAACCACTGAATTCGGAATATGGTAAAGTAGCTCCAGGTTGGGGAACTACTCCTTTGATGGGTATTGCAATGGCTCTATTTGCGATATTCCTATCTATTATTTTGGAGATTTATAATTCTTCCATTTTACTGGATGGAATTTCAATGAATTAGATTCACAAGAACTACTAAATCGCTTTTCACTACAAAGTGAATCATTTAGTTCGTTTTTAGCCCATTCTATTTTTGGGTAGTTCGACCGTGGAATTTCTTTGTTTCTGTATTTCCGGAATATGAGTGTGTGACTTGTTATAATTGATCCTATGGATACTACAGAGAGTGGTTCTGTCATCTTGATACAGATGGTTTTACCTCGTCGGATATTCATTCTAGTATCCGGAACGCGCGGAATATAGGAAATAGATTACAAACTATTCTAACTATGATTCATATTTTATATTAAGACCTCGCGGGCCGGACTCCAAAAAAAAGAGTTAACCCCCAAATAGTTAAAAAAGGGGGTTAGAAGTGATAAATCGACAGATTTTTATTCTTTTTCCCGTTTATGCTTATTTTAATTAAGGGACAAACCTTTCTTTTAAATTTTTATTCAGTATATCTATTCATTGAATAAGTGATGATCCAACGATTCTTACTCAGGGAATTTTTGGACTTAGTTTGAAGGTTTTCTTGAATCATCGTGGTTGTAGTATGAATCTGAGGTTTTAATCGATTCATAGGGTCTTAACAAGAGAATTCCTATCAATAATAAAGAAAACAGAAGTAAAACCACGTTACACACAAATAAGAATAACAAGAATAACAAATAAAAGAAAATAAAAAAAAAATAGGTAAATAGAGGATTCAAGAGGCCTGTAACAATCAACATAAAGACGAACGAGCCAACTTGATATTTTTTAGCATTATAACCACAAAGAAGAGCTTTGAGATTTTTATTCTTTCGTATCTTTAGAGAAAAAGAAAGAGTGAATCATAGGAGGAAAGATAAATAAGTTTCAAACTTTTTATTACACATATCCATTCTAGCCAGTATTTGGGTGGTTTTTGTTTGAGCCGTACGAAATGAAATTCTCATATACGGTTCTCAGAGGGGGAGTTCCCTGGATTTACCTATCTCAATAAAGTATATGATTGGTTCGAAGAACGTCTTGAGATTCAGGCGATTGCAGATGATATAACTAGTAAATATGTCCCTCCCCATGTGAACATATTTTATTGTTTAGGCGGAATTACACTTACTTGTTTTTTAGTACAAGTAGCTACGGGATTTGCTATGACTTTTTACTATCGCCCAACGGTTACTGAGGCTTTTGCTTCCGTTCAATATATAATGACTGAAGCTAACTTTGGTTGGTTAATCCGATCAGTTCATCGATGGTCCGCAAGTATGATGGTGCTAATGATGATCCTGCACGTATTTCGTGTGTATCTCACCGGTGGCTTTAAAAAACCTCGTGAATTGACTTGGGTTACAGGTGTAGTTTTAGCTGTATTGACCGCATCTTTTGGCGTGACTGGTTATTCCTTACCCCGGGACCAAATTGGTTATTGGGCAGTCAAAATTGTAACAGGCGTACCGGAAGCTATTCCTGTAATAGGATCGCCTTTGGTAGAGTTATTGCGCGGAAGTGCTAGTGTAGGACAATCCACCCTGAC